TAATATTAATATATATTATCTAATTTCTATTTATTTATATAAATAAATTATTTATATAAATAAAATTTCATAAAAATGAAAATAAACAAAGCGATAATCTAATTGATGAGAATAAAAAAAGAGAGTTCTTATTCGAACCGCTTCGTGATCTTTAACCAATTCTGCGCTTCAATATAATTCCCAGGAGTAAGCGCTATAGCCCGTTTCCAATATTCAGCGGCTTGATCAAACCAAGCCTCCGCAATTTCAGAATCCCCCTGTCGAATGGCCTGTTCTCCACGGTCGGAATAGGCGGTCAATTCCTTCCCTTGGAACCGTACTTGAGAGTTTTCTAACTCATACGGCTCGGCAGTCAATTCTTTTGGCGTCTACCCGAGCCCTACTATATATCTATATCTAACTGATATCTATATCTAACTGAATGGGATTTCTCATAGATCTATTTGATTTTTCTCAGGTTAACGTTAACCAACAAAACCAAAAGAGGTTAATTACATGAGTTTCAAACTTGACTTTTGATTCAATTAATAATCGGTTTTATCTTTTCTCCTACCTTCAGAAAAAAAAGTATAGGCATTTTTAAACCCTCATTAGAATTTTCTGAAAGGTAACTATCTCGCTTTCATATTATATAGAAATTAATTTATATAGAATCCTTGAAAAAGACTTCTTCCTCATAAAACAAAGACTTACTCTCCTTGGGATCTGATGCTACACCGCTGCTCAATACCTTAGGGGATCGGCTCTATTACATAAGTTGATTCCTCATTTTTATCTCATAAAATGAGATAAATAAGCAGTTCTTTTTGTATCGCCCAAACCTTGTAAATTGATCTTTACGGTGCTTCCGCTATCAATTAGATATTTTATCCATAGAATAAAATATTTAGGCATATATATATTTCTTCATATTTCGAAGTTTCTTTCTTTGCTACAGCTGATAAAAATCGTTTTTTGGACGATGCAATATGTAGAAATCCTGCTTTTTTTAGTCTTTATTGTCGTATTTGCCCTTTCCTTTTATTTCTTTCTATAGTGGAGATAGTCGCACGTAATGACAGATCACAGCCATATTATTAAAAGCTTGTGGTAAGAACGGGTTTCGTTCTAGTGCCCGAAAATAGTATTCTAAAGCTTTCGTATGTTCCCCGTTACTTGTGTGGATAAGGCCTATGTTATAGAGTATATAGCTTCGATCATAGGGATCAATTTCTAGTCGCATAGCTTCATAATAATTCTGTAACGCTTCCGCATAATTACCTTCGGATTGAGCCGACATTCGTTACGGTCGTCATTCAGTTCAAAAAATTCTCCGTTCCAAAACCGTACGTGAGATTTTCACCTCATACGGCTCCTCCTTTATTTTATGTGCATAATGAAAATAATCCAGAACCCGTGGAATTAAAGGTCGAAATGTTGTCATTATGAACTCAGCGGGGCTAATGTTTTTACAAGAAATCTCTAGCCAACCTTCTTGCAAAAGATCCTTTCTTAACATCAAGCGTGCTGGTACTAGATAAAAATGTAAACTCCAACAATTTCTTTGTTCTCGACGCCTTAAAATTTCCAGGAATTAGTCACTTCAACAGTCTTCGATGGTTATATGGGTATCCAAAGTACGAACGAGATGGATGTTTGTTGTCCCAACCATTTCTTTTTTCCTGATCCCGATAAGGAAAAGGAGCGCTTTATAACTTATAACAAAGTTTTTGTTTTGTTGATTCCTACGCGTAGTGCTCCTTCCTCTATGCCGCCTATTGATACTAGTGTAGTAGGATTGAACCGCAATACAGATCGATGATCTATAGGTCTAACCTTTCGCTTAATACTAGAATCAACAATTCAAGCATCTGAGGTTACATTAATCGGGGATACACGACAGAAGGAATTGCTTTATGTTATAAACTTCACCTTCAACCAGCGTCGATTTTTTTTTTTATTTCAATAGTTTTTTTTTTATTCCGAATCATGTGTCTTTTTCCTAAGGCCGAGAGCGGTAAAGTCAAAATAATCAAATCGCACCATCTCTGTAATAAGTAAATGCCTCTTTTTCTCCTGAAGTTGTCGGAATTATTCGTAATAAGATATTGGCTACAATTGAAAAGGTCGTATCAATAAAATTTCCATTTATCCGCGATCTAGGCATAGGTAAAAAAAATCCATTCTATAACTCTTTTCATTACCTCTCGTGAGAAAATGATCTCACAAACAAAGGAAATGTACAGTACGAAATAACATAAAAGTAACCCTATTCAAAAAGGGATTTTATACTTCAATTTTTTTTTTAAGCTTTGACAGAAAAAAATCAATATTTGAACCTAATTTGATTTCATACAAATCAAATTCATTAGTATAAAAATAAACTATAATATAAGAATAAAATCAAAGGGAATTATTCGGATTTCGTCGAAGTTGAAGAATCAAAGAATTTATTATACGGATTAGGATAGATTTGGAATAAAAAAAAAAAATCCCTGAGATGCTTTATGAATTTTTAATA